ATGCGTTGATTATTTTCAACAAATCACAAAGATATTGGTACTTTGTACATCATTTTCGGAATGTGGTGTGGTCTTTTAGGAAGTGGTCTTAGTTTACTAATTCGTTTCGAATTAGGTACTCCAGGGGCATTTTTAGGTGACGATCATTTTTATAATGTAATTGTTACTGCTCATGCCTTCGTGATAATTTTCTTTATGGTTATACCTTTGATGATTGGAGGTTTTGGTAACTGAATAGTTCCTTTACTTATTGGGGCACCAGATATAAGGTTTCCTCGAATAAATAATATGAGTTTCTGGTTACTTCCTCCTTCTTTTATTTTGTTACTGTGTTCTACTCTGATAGAGGGTGGAGCAGGAACAGGGTGAACTGTTTACCCACCTTTATCTGGACCTGTGGGTCATGGGGGTACATCAGTAGATTTGGCTATTTTTTCTCTTCATTTGGCCGGTGCTTCTTCTCTTTTAGGTGCAATTAATTTTATTACTACTATTTTTAATATGCGGTCCAGTGCAATGAGTTTTGAGCGACTGAGTTTGTTTGTTTGGTCAGTATTGGTAACAGCCTTTTTACTTCTATTGTCTTTACCAGTGTTAGCAGGTGCTATTACCATGCTATTGACGGATCGAAATTTTAATACTAGCTTTTTTGATCCTGCGGGGGGGGGAGATCCCATTCTCTACCAACACTTGTTTTGATTTTTTGGTCACCCAGAAGTATATATTCTAATTCTTCCTGGATTTGGAATAATTTCTCATATTTTAAGGAACTTTACAACTAAACCAGCTTTTGGTACTCTTGGAATGATTTATGCAATGATTTCTATTGGGGTTTTGGGTTTTATTGTATGAGCTCATCATATGTTCACGGTTGGAATAGATGTAGATACTCGGGCTTATTTTACGGCTGCTACTATAGTAATTGCGGTGCCTACTGGTATCAAGGTATTTAGTTGGTTAATGACTCTGTATGGTAGTCGAGGACCATATAGTGCTGCTATGTATTGGGTCTTAGGATTTATTTTCTTATTCACTCTTGGGGGTTTAACAGGGATTGTATTGTCCAATTCTTCTTTAGATATTGTATTACATGACACTTATTATGTAGTGGCCCACTTTCATTACGTTCTTTCTATAGGAGCAGTGTTCGCTATTTTTGGTGGCTTCATTTACTGATTTCCTATAATGAGGGGGTTGACCTTACATGAGCGGTGAGCCAAGGCTCATTTTTTAGTGATGTTCTGTGCTGTAAATTTAACATTTTTTCCTCAACATTTCTTAGGTTTAGCTGGTATACCTCGACGGTATTCAGATTATCCTGATGCTTACTATAAGTGAAATCAAATTTCTTCGTTTGGTTCATTATTTTCTGTGTTTGCTGTACTTATTTTTATTTTCTTGCTTTGGGAAGCTTTAATTAGTCAACGGGGGGTTTTATTTTCTAAGGCTCCGTCATTTTCTCGGGAGTGGGAAGAGATCTTACCTTTAGATTTTCACAGTAATACTGAGTGTTCTGTTACTACTGTATAGATAAACAATAGGGAACGAAGTATAATTATTACATTTCAGTTACATTGAAAAGATCCAGAGTTTTGGTGTTCCTAATGTTCAAATAATTAGTATATTTTACCTTTAGTATAATGGTTGTACAATAATAATATTTCTTACTAGTTCTCGAAGTGAGAAGAGCTATTAACTTTAAATTTTTTAGAGTAATACTAAGTGTTCTGTCGCTATTGTACGAATGAGCAATAGGGAATGAAGTATAATTATTACATTTCAGTTACATTGAAAAGATCCAGAGTTTTGGCGTTCCTAATGTTTAAATAATTAATGGAAAAATTTTTTGTTTTCTTTCAGTACAGCGATGGAATTTTATATACTAGAAAGATAATTAATATATTTTACCTTTAGTATAATGGTTGTACAATAATAATATTTCTTACTAGTTCTCGAAGTGAGAAGAGCTATTAACTGTCCTATATTAGTATAATTTGGTTATGTTGAAGTATGGCCATAAGATTAGTTAATAGGAGTGAAAAACTATCAATTCTCAAGATATCTAGAAACCCTTTAAAAGCATTTAGTGCTGTTAGGTGAAATACAGAGTGATAAGATTTTGTATAAAGTAATATTGGTGAGGGTGTTTTACTTCTAAATTTAACTCTACAGAGGTAAATAAAGAAAACCATTTAATTCCCAAATAATTTAAATAATTAAGGGGTTATTTTAATTAATTTATAATTAAGCTAAAGAATGTATAAATAAGTAGTGTTTATTACAATTTATGTAAGTATATAAATCAAAATGGTCGAAAGGAACTCGGCAAATATAATCTTCGACTGTTTACCAAAAACATAGCTTCGGGAGTAGATCCGAGGTTTTACCTGCCCAGTGTATATTTAATAAATGGCCGCGGTACCCTGACCGTGCTAAGGTAGCGCAATCAATTGGCTTTTAATTGGAGTCATGTATGAATGGAGTTACGGGGATTAGCTGTCTCTTGATCAATTTATTGAAGTTACTATTCAGGTGAAAAAGCCTGGATTAAGAAAAAGGACGAGAAGACCCTTAGAGTTTGTTAGAAGTGATAAGTTTTCACTAATATTTAATTGGGGCAATTAGGGATTTCTTAACTTCCCTTGGCCAACAGACCGATATTTATAAAGATGGATAAACTACCTTAGGGATAACAGCATTATTTAATAAATAAGATTGTGACCTCGATGTTGGACTAGGGAATTAGAAGGCTAGCCGTTTTCTAATAAAGTTCTGTTCGAACTGTTTCCCCTACATGATCTGAGTTCAGACCGGCGTCAGCCAGGTCAGATTCTATCTTTTTACTTAAAGTCTTAGTACGAAAGGACCAGATTTTAGTGTTATACATATATTTGACTTGGCAGAATAATGCGTTTGATTTAGGATCACTTAATAATACATAGTATTAGTCGGTACTGTACTTTAAAGTTTAGAAGTTCTGGTTTGCATCCAGAGAGTAGGTATACATCTCAGGACCATCAAAAAGAGTTCTAGAGAATACTAACTTTGGGAGTTAGAGGGTAGTGTGAAACTATTTTTGAATTGGAGTTTTGATTTTGAATTACATCTTCTATTATTTTTTGTCTTAATTTATTTAAAAACCCTATTAGAATAGCTGGAATGGTGGTTATAATTAGGTTGTTGGTAGTTAGGATGATTGCTAGAATATTTAGGTTTTGATTCAGCTATGTTTTATTTCTGGTTTATGTTGGTGGTTTATTGGTGATATTTATTTACATTTGTTTAGTAAGGAGCAACCATTCTTTTATTTTTAGGGTTAATGGATTAATTTTTGCAGCTTCATTAGGATTTCTCGCTAGATTAAACAGCTCTAGGGCATTATCCATAGGTTTTCTAGGAGGTAGAACTTGAGTTAGTGGCCAGGCCTTATTAGAGGTGAATAATGTTTCTCTACTCTTGTTTTTGGTTGTATTATTGTTGGTTATATTATTGGTGGTAGTGCGAATTACTAGGCTTGGAAGATTTTCTGTAGTTAATGAAAAGAATTAAAAGGTTAAAGTTTTCTTTGTTATTATTAAGGTTTTCGAGAATAATATTTCTTAATTCTTATTTGTTTCTTAAATTAAATAGTACAACAATTATTGAATTAAGACTATTTGATCTATCTAGATCTAGATTTTCTTTCGTTCTAATTTTAGATAAAATTAGAGTAAGCTTTAGAATGGTTGTAACCTTAATTTCGGGTTCGGTTTTTATATTTTCTCATAAGTATATAGAAGAGGACCCTTTTAGTTCTCGTTTTATTTGAATTTTACTATCTTTTGTGATTTCCATAAATTTATTAATTTTTTCCGGATCTATTTTCTTCTTGTTATTAGGATGGGATGGTCTTGGTATTACTTCTTTTGCTTTAATTATTTATTATGAAAGAAAAGAGTCCCAATATGCTGGGTTTCAGACTTTAATAATTAATCGTCTTGGAGATGTTATTATTGTTCTGAGAATGTTTTTCTTTTTATTGGAGGGACAGTTCTCTTTCTTTTCTATAAGTGATAAGATGTTTTACGGTTCGGGAGTAATCCTTTTTTTATGTGTGGCTGCTTTGACAAAAAGGGCTCAATTTCCATTTAGTTCTTGGTTGCCTGCGGCTATGGCTGCACCCACTCCAGTTAGTGCTCTTGTACATTCTTCCACTTTAGTTACAGCTGGGATTTTCTTAATTATCCGGTTAAGGTATAATTTTAAGTTAGACCAAGGAATTAGGAGAATACTACTCCTTTGTGGTTCTGTAACATGTTTGTTGGGGGGTTGAGCAGCTACTTATGAAAATGATATTAAGAAGATTATTGCTCTTTCTACTCTAAGCCAGTTAGGAGTGATAGTTTTTAGTTTAGGAATGAATCTACCATCTTTAGGTTTATTCCATTTGTATACCCATGCTTTATTTAAGGCACTGCTATTTCTTGCTGCCGGACATATTTTAATGGTAACTTTTGGGGTTCAAGATATCCGGATGATAGGGGGAGTTGGAGTAATAATACCTTTAACATGTGTAATGTTTAATATTAGGAGGCTTTGTTTAGTCGGGGCTCCTTTTATAAGGGCTTTCTACTCAAAGCATATGATTTTGGAAAAAATATTTATAAGCCCAATTAATTTTTTTAGGATCTTGGTGATGATGGTTGCAACTATAATAACAGCAAAGTATGTATCCCGGACTTTAAAGGCAGTATCTTGAGATAAAACAGGAGTTCCTTTATTATTGAGGTGTTCAAATATATATACATCTTTACCAGTGGTGATCTTGGCTTTAGGAGCTATTACAGGTGGGAAATTAATCTTTAGATTAGAAATTTCTAATTTGGAACATGTGTTTCTTCCTGGATTTGAAGCTTCTATAATTAATTGGGTAACTTTTGCAGGTGTAGTATGAGGGTTATTAGAAATAGGAAGATCTAAAAATAATTTTATGTTATCTACCTTATTTTTTTTAACTCCTTTAGTTTATGGTTCTACTAAAGTTTTTAGAACATTAATATCTAAAATAAAAATACTAGATAATGGTTGAGTAGAGCCTATGTTTCATGTAAAACTGAATCCTATATTTATAGGAGCAGTTTTTAGACAGGATGGGGTTTGACCTAATTCCCGTTATATTATATCTTGTTTTTATCTTATAATAGTGTTGTTTTGATTTGGTTCATTTATTTACTAGAATTATAACGTGTTTATGTGTATTGTTGGCGGTTGCTTTTTATACTTTGCTAGAACGAAAAGTATTAGGATATGTTCAATTACGAAAAGGTCCTAACAAAGTTAGGATTTGAGGAATTGCTCAACCTTTGGCAGATGCGGTAAAGCTTTTTACTAAAGAAAAAGTAATACCTTATGGAAGAAATCAATATATGTTTTATTTTGCTCCATGTTTAAGGCTTGTTTTAGGTTTAAGTTTATGATACTTATATCCTAGAGAGTTTTCGAATAAATATGTGGCTTGAGGACTATTAATATTTTTTTGTATTACTTCACTAAATGTGTATGGTACTATGTTAGCAGGATGGGCTTCTAACTCTAAGTATGCTTTTTTGGGAGCTTTACGAGCGGCTGCCCAAACTATTTCATATGAGGTTAGAATATTATTATTGTTGCTTTTCAGTGCTTTTTTATTATACACATGTTCTTGAGATGAGGCCCGTGATAGAAACTTTCCAGTAATAATCTTGTTGCTACCAATGCTAGCGGTATGGTTTACTAGGACTGTTGCTGAAACTAATCGGGCCCCTTTTGATTTTGCTGAAGGAGAGTCAGAACTAGTATCTGGTTTTAACGTAGAGTTTGGAAGTGGTTTATTTGCTTTACTTTTTTTAGCGGAATATGCTAGAATTTTATTTATATCAATAGCAACTAGTGTTTGATTTTTTTCACAAATTCACCTATCTCCTTTAGTGTTTACATTTGAGGTGTTACTTATGGCAGTACTATTTCTACTGGCACGAGGAGCTTACCCTCGGTTTCGTTATGATTTATTAATAATGTTATGTTGAAAATCTTTTTTACCATTCTCTCTTTGTACTTTGTTTCTGGTTTCCTTGATAATAAATTTTTAGGTTATTTTGGTGGCTGAAATTAGGCGGTAAATTGTAAATTTATTTATGACTGTGGTCCCTTGCGAAACTATAGGTTAAGAGAGTAAACCTTTGGCCTTCAAAGCCGACAATGAATAAATCTAGTTTTGGTGTTTTTAATAAAAGTTTCTTGAGCTGGAGTTGTAAGATCTACTTTATGCTTCTCTAAAATAAACTCGCATATTTTAAGTCTTTTAATTAGCTTAGAAGCTTTAATGTTGAGATTATTTTGGTTTTACTAACTTTTGCGGCTTGCGAAGCTGCTTTAGGGTTAGGTTTATTAGTTAGAATTCTTCGTTTGCGAGGAAATGATCAGATTTCTTCTATAACATCTGTACAAGTTTATGTATAAATTACGCCAAGCTAATCCGGCAGAGCAATTCTTAGGGTTGCCTAGTCCAATAAGGTTTTCAATTTGATGAAATGGTGGTTCTATTTTGGGTCTTTTATTAGGATTACAAATCGTGACTGGATTATTTTTATCAATACACTATACAGCTGATATAACAAATACTTTTGCTTCCGTTGTACACATTATACGGGATGTTCCTGCAGGGTGACTTTTTCGAAATTTACATGCTAATGGAGCATCACTATTTTTCATATTCATTTATTTACACATTGGTCGTGGACTTTATTATCAAAGTTATATTACTCAACCTCATACTTGAATAGTAGGGGTTACTATTTTTTTAGTTAGAATGGCAACTGCCTTTCTTGGTTATGTACTACCATGAGGTCAAATGTCCTTTTGAGGAGCTACAGTAATTACTAATTTGGTTTCAGCTGTACCTTATTTAGGAACTATAATTGTAGAATGAATTTGAGGAGGTTTTTCGGTAGGCCAATCTACTTTAAATCGATTTTTTTCATTACATTTTATTCTTCCTTTCGGGATTGGTGCTCTTAGGGCTTTACATATTTTATTTCTTCATGAAAAAGGTTCTACTAATCCATTAGGGGAGACAAACCATGTTAGTAAAATTCCTTTCCATCCTTATTTCACATGAAAAGATATTGTGGGATTTGTGATTGTTTTTGGAATATTAGGATTGTTAGGTTTCTTTTTTCCTACTATTTTAGGGGATCCTGAAAATTTTAACCAAGCTAGCCCTATAGTGACTCCTGTTCATATTCAACCAGAGTGATACTTTTTATTTGCTTATGCTATTCTTCGGTGTATTCCGAGGAAGTTAGGAGGGGTAGTGGCTCTTGCTATATCGGTAATAATTCTATATTTCTTACCTTTAAGTGCTGCTTATGGAAAACTGGTTCCGTCATCTTTTACACCTCCTTATCAAGTTATATTTTGAAATTTAGTAATATTTTTTGTTTTATTAACTTGATTAGGAGCTTGTCCAATTGAGGAACCTTATGCTTCTATGGCTATTCCAGTTAGTATTTTGTATTTTCTATCATTTGTTCTTTTAGTAACTCTACCTTACTTATGAAAGAAAGCTCTTAGATTTTAACTTAGTTTAATTAAAAATAATAGCCTGTCAAGCTTTAGAAACAAATTTTTGTAGTTAAATAAACAAATAGCTTAAATTAAAGCATTACATTGAAGCTGTAAATATAGAATACTCTTTTGTTTAATGAGATTTTGAGGTCAATTAAATTTAATAGATGCAGGTTCTCCTATTCAGATGGAGATGTTTTTATTTCATGACCATGCTATAGTTTTACTATTAGGTATCTTTGTGTTTGTGGTGGTTCTAGGATTTAAATTAGTTTTAAATACTTTAACATCTCGAGTAATGTTAGAGGCTCAGCGCCTAGAGACAGTATGAACTGTTGTCCCTGCTTTATTACTTTTATGGTTAGCTTTACCATCTTTACGATTATTATATCTATTAGATGAGCAAAGAAATAGAGGTATTATTCTTAAAGCAACAGGGCATCAGTGATACTGAAGTTACGAAATTCCTCTATCTAATAGGGGTAGGTTTGACTCATATATAATTCCGGAGGCTGATCTAAAAGTTGGAGATTATCGTTTACTAGAGGTTGATAACCGAGCTTTAGTTCCTTTCGGAATAGAAACTACTGTTATTGCTACTTCAGCTGACGTTCTACATGCTTGAGCTCTACCTTCTATAGGGGTTAAGATAGATGCTGTTCCTGGTCGACTTAACAGGATAAGTATATTTGTTGAAAAACCAGGGGTTTACTATGGACAATGTTCAGAAATCTGCGGAGCCAACCATTCTTTTATACCTATTGTAGTTGAGTCTATTAGGTTAAAGGATTTTTGTAGTTTAGAATTCTAATCTCTAAGAAGTATCTTGTACATTTGCCTTCCAAGCAAAAGGGCTAAAAAAAATTAGCTTAGAGAGTTTTAAAGGTTAGTTTAACTTAAAATAATAGCCTGTGGAGCTTTAGATAATTATAATATTACCTTTACCACGCGTAGAACGCGTTATAGTTTAATAAAATAGTAGAGTGCAAATCTACAGTTGGGGGAACCCTAACGCAAATAGATTTTTTATATATTATATAATAAATAAGATTATCCACAGAAAAGTACTCCTTATAATCCCCTGGGATGACCCTCTTAAAGCTTCAAAAACTTTCGTGCATTACACCAAAGGGATTGTGGTGAAAGGCATATTGCCATAATAAACTCTTAAGATTTACGCATTATTCTGCCATTTCACATTTAATTAAAGTAAAATAGAGAAGATGAAGAAACTGATTTTTCTATCTTGGTGTGTCCCACATAAGGTGCCTTTTTTCTAACTCCTGAAAGAAGAGCGAGATAAAGAAGTGTTACTACAGAAAATATAAGGAATCTTAATATAGGGCTTAATTGCGGCATTAGAAAAGGCACATTGTTAACTTGTGCTATATTTGAGTAACAATCAAATGCTCCATTAGCTTCTTTCCTATTAAATAGAGGGGTGTTCTTCACCATATAATTTAACTAATAAAGAAAATACATATGCTTGGACAGTACAGACAAAAATTTCGAACATATTATAAATCACGTGACAGGAAAGAAGTAAAAGTGTTCCAAGAGGACCTGAGGCAGTAAGAGCCGCTGCAACCAGTCCTATAATAATATGTCCTGTACTAATATTTGCAATAATCCGAACTGATAAAGTTAAAGGTCGAATTAAAATACTGCTGGTTTCAATTAATACTAAAAAAGGAACTAATAATCTAGGTGCTCCGGCTGGAACGAGGTGCGCGATAGATTCAACCGGGAATTTTAATCATCCAGATAAAATTAAAAGAGTTCAAAAAACAATAGCTAAAGAAGCTGAGATTCAAATATTTCTTGTGGGGCCATAAACAAATGGTACTAACCCTATAAAGTTTATAAGTAATAGGAATAGTATTAACGTGAATAATATAAGAGGAAACCCTACTAAACTTTTTTGTCCAGTTTCTCTATTAGTAGAAATTATTCCAAGTAAAGATTTAGTATAGGTTTGAGATCATGAGTTAGAAACAGCAAAGGTTGCTGCCAATAGTACTGGAGTTACTCACATAAAAATAGATAAGCTTCCTACTTGCATACAATCTAAAGCGGAGAATAAATCAGTTATCATATACTTGAGAGACAAATAACTCAAAGCTAAGGCCGAAACTTAGTGCGACATTTCGCTTTCAAGTAGAGAGGGGTATTCTTGGAGATGTTCTCAATTTTACCTCGAAAAGATAACGTGATAGTAAATTCACCACAAGAACAGGTGCACCTTCCGGTACACCTACTGTGTTACGACTTATTTCCTCTTTCGAAGAAAGTGACGGGCGATTTGTGCACAGATAGATATAAATTCAAAATATGTTCTTAATAATTCTTACTTTCAAGTCCATTTTCTTATTGTTGTTTTTAAAAACATGTTCAAAAAGATTTTTTATTGTAACTCACCTAGACTTCAATATTGGCTGCATCTAACCTGTCTTTTTGTTTAAACATTTGGAGCCTTTCTTAAAAGGGCGCTGAAGACGGCGATATACAGGCTATTAATTGAAGTAGAGTATTTTGTGGGTCATCATTTACCTGGCAAGTTCCCCTGAAAATTCTATCTGCCGCCATGTAGTTTAAGTTTTAACTTTCTAGTCTTAGTGCTTAGGTATTTAATTTATACTCTATATAGTAGGGTATCTAATCCTAGTTTATCTTCAGAGCTTGATCATAACTATAAGTGAGTAGTATTATACTATTGCGATTTCACTCGATAATAGTATTTTGAACATTTTAGATAACCTAAGAATATTAACTTAACCGTTAGGTATGACCGCGACTGCTGGCACCTAATTGGTCCGGTTTATAAGCTAAATTAAGTTATTATTTCTAATATAGCTTAATGTTTCTTGCTGGGTTGTAAAAATAATTGTTTTTACTTAAATTACCATGCTAAGTTTAGCTTTAGCTAATTTGTAATCGCTACAAAGTATGAATAGGGGAATGGTTACCATTGTCGGGTTATGAGCCCGAAAGCTTAGTTTAGCTTACCTATTCAGGTAGAAAATCAGTCTAGGGCACCTTCGTTTCATTCGTGGAATATACCTAACAAGAGTAAGGCTAGGAATGAAGTTAGAATAAACGAGGAGAGTAGATCAACACTGGTTGAAAAGGCTCTTAGAATTGGAAATAAAAGAGCAATTTCTACATCAAAAATAAGGAATAAAACTACTAAAAGAAAAAAACGTGTGGAAAATGGAGACCGTATTTCCCTTAAAGGGTCAAACCCACATTCAAAAGCGGTTATTTTCTCTGTAGAATCCAGGTCTCTTCCAAAGTTGGTGAGACGTAGGACTACTACTAGGATAAACCTTAAAAGTATGATGAATAATGTGTGGAGAGCGAACATGGTTACGGGTTTTACTATGTGTGTATATACGTAACTTCTTGTTGGGAGTATATAATTCTCCCCGAAGGAACTTTCAAAATTCCCATAATAACAAGATAAAAAGTATTGGAGATTTGAAACTTAGGCTGCTAACTTGAGTTCGGGGGTAGTCCTCCATCTTCATATGATAGAAATTATTTCTATAATTGTTTTTATAATTATTATTAAGGAGTTATCTGATTATGTGTTTTCGTATACTTTTGTAATCTTAAAATCTGTAAGTATGGCATCGATTGGTATGAGTCTACACGTGAATGGGATATTTATTAGCAGGAGGTTATCTAACATAATAGTTATTCTTACTATGGCTCTGATTTTTTTAGTAATAGTGTCAACGCCAGAAAGAAAGGAGGATTGAACTTACTATGTTTGTATTAATAGATTGGCAGTGTTTTTGGTCTTGGCCTTCAAGTTTAGGAGCCTTCTTGGGTTTTATATCTCTTTCGAAGCTTGTTTGCTTCCAACACTTTTATTAATTGTTAGGTGAGGATACCAACCTGAACGCTTACAAGCCGGGACTTATATAATATTATATACGGTGGGAGCATCATTGCCATTACTGCTAATGATTGTTTCTTTATACAAGGATCAGTGTTCTCTGGATTTATTTGTGTTAAGTTTAGGTGTTGGGACAATATCTTACAGGAGGTATTTATATATTCCTTTATTTGCGGCGTTTTTAGTTAAGCTTCCTATATATGGGGTACATTTATGATTGCCAAAAGCTCATGTAGAGGCTCCTCTCTCTGGGTCAATAATTCTAGCAGGGATTTTGCTGAAATTAGGTGGGTATGGAATGATTTTCGTGAGTTACTGCTTTAATACAAGGTGAAGTAGATATAGAGTCGGCTTGGTAAGGTTGAGAATATGAGGAGGTTTTTTAGCTACTTTAATGTGTTTGCGTCAGGTAGATGTAAAATCCCTAGTTGCTTACTCTTCAGTTGGTCATATGAGAATTGTGGCTGCTGGAATTCTAATGGATACTAGTTGAGGTTTAATAAGTGCTGTTGTGACTATAGTGGCTCATGGATTTTCTTCTTCTGCAATATTCTGTTTGGCTTATTTTAGTTATCAAAAAAGACACACCCGTCACATTCCGTATATAAAAGGAATGTTACAATTATACCCGGTTTTAAGCCTATTCTGATTCCTTTTTTGTTGTATTAATATAGCTTGTCCTCCTACTTTAAATCTGTTAGGAGAAATAAGTATTGTTCCTGTGCTTCTTAATGTGAGAGGAAGTCTGGCAATTATTATAGGTCTTATGGTTTTCTTTAGGGCTAGTTATAATATATATTTGTACAGATCAATCAACCACGGAAGATCTGCTTCTTTTGTGGTTAGAGGTGTTTCACCTAAGTCTTATTTGATGACTTCTTTAATGTGTCACATATTGCCTCTACTATTAATTTTAAAATCTAATCTTTTCAGTTTATATTATAGCTGGTCAAGCTTAGCTTGAATACAAGTTATCTAGAAAATTTTAAATTATCTCTGAGTTACAAGGTCAGCGCTTTAAAGTTTTAAGCTATTCTAGAATGATCCTCATCAGTAAATACTAACGTACAAGAATAATCAGACAACGTCCACAAAATGTCAATATCATGCTGCAGCTAAAAATCCTAGGTGGTGGCTCTTATCAAAATGGAATGCTGCCATTCGAACAAAACAAACTGTTAGGAATCTGGCTCCTACTATTACATGGAGGCCATGGAACCCTGTAGCAATAAAGAAGGTCGACCCATAAACCCTATCAGCGATAGAGAAAGCTGTTTCTCTATACTCACCGTACTGCAACCAAAGGAAGTAGAAACCCAAGGCCAAAGTTAAGAACAATCCCTGCAAAGCTCTTTTGTGGTTTCCTTCTTCTAGACTATGATGGGTTCAGGTAACACTGACTCCAGATAAAATTAGAACAGAGGTATTTAATAAGGGAACTTGAAAAGGTGACAGAGTGGCAATTCCGACAGGTGGTCAGACTGAGCCAATCTCTAATGTGGGTGCCAGTCTTCTATGAAAGTAGGCTCAAAAGAATGAGAAGAAGAAACAAACCTCTGAGACAATAAATAAGATAAATCCTGCTTTCAGTCCAGTTACCACATAGGAGGTGTGATGACCTTGGAAGGTGGATTCTCGGACTACATCGCGTCATCATAAATATGAAATTAAGGAAACTGCTAAGGCTCCTAGAATCAAAAGGGTGGCGTCTCCATGGCGGATGTAATAAACCAAGCCCGTAGGTATACAAAGAACTCCAAAAGAGTTAAGAAGAGGTCAAGGACTATATTCAACTAAATGAAATGGTTGTTTCATAAATAAGATTGAACTTTCAGGGTAATATTAGTAGTTTTTTGTTAACTGGTGGATGGGTAGACGCCGGTCTGAACGGGTATCATTGATGTTGATAAGCATGGGGTTAGCCCCTCTACCTTATGTCTTCTGGAAATTTGCTATTTTTATTAGTTATGTTATTAGGTCCTGTAGTCAGGTTATCATCTAGTAACTGAGTCATTTGTTGAGTAGGAATGGAACTTAGGTTTTTGGGTGCTATTCCTTTAATACTTAGTGAAAGTAATTTTATGAGATTAAGGAAGGAATCAGTTATTAAATACTTTTGTGTCCAAGCTTTAGGAAGAGGTTTACTTTTATTAGGAGGAGTGCTTTTATTTATAGACTACAGAATTACTTGGGTATTCGAATTGATTTTTCTTGCAAGCCTATTCCTAAAGTTGGGGGTTTTTCCTTTACATTTCTGGGTTCCTAGAGTAGCCTTTGGGTTAAGTTGGGGACCTATATTTATTTTAATGGTTTGGCAAAAAATTCCTTCCTTTGCTTTTTTGGTTAACTTAGTAGATGGGAGTTCCTGAGTGTCGGCCTTGGTTTTAGTTATTGGTGGAGTTAGAGCTCTTGTGGGAGCTCTAATTGGTTTAAATCAGAGTGTTGTTCGTCCTATGTTGGCTGGATCTTCAATTGCTCATACGGGGTGAATGTGTTTAGGATCTGTGTATGGAGGCCTTTGGATTTATTTTTTCCTATATAGGTGCAGCTTCGGGTTGTTGGTGTTTTTCCTTAATGAGAGAGAAGATATTCTAATCGGTTTGGGAATTTTAGGATTGAGGGGTTTACCCCCATTTGTAACTTTTGTAGGGAAATGAATGGTGATAAGAAGGGTTTTAAGTTCAGGAGTGTCAGTAGGTTATCTATTACTCCCAATTTTGAGAGCTCTCTTGAGCCTTTTTTTCTACTTAAAATTTTTCTATTCGTTCTATTTAAAGACCAAATTCAATGCTGGTGGAGTTAAATACAGAAGCTTTTATGCTTTAATTTTCTTAAGGTTGACTGGTGTTGTTGGAATTTGCTTATTTTAGGATCAGCTCCGATGACCGAGTTTTAGGTGACAGATTTTTAATCTTTTTACAGGATCATCCTTCGGGGTA